AGGGTTCATACTGTAAGACTTAGCTGATCTTAGCGATTGTTATAATTTTTTTTTTTCGAACAAATTTGTCTAGGGCGGTATTAAATACAATTGAATAGTTTTTAATTCAAAATATCATCGAAAACTTACAGCAGCTTGCCAAACAAAAGCTAAGAGAAAAAAAAGCACAGGTATTACTGGCATAATATCTACGACTGGATTTAAAAAAGCGTAGGCTTCGGGCAATTTGGCGACAAAAAAACTACTTGAATAAAGGGTATAATTAAGACAGATACAGATTAAACTTAATATATTAAGCATAACAAACATTTTGTTCTTGAGGTTAATTATATTTATTTTGATTGAGTTATTAATAAGTTGAATTTTTTATATAGAAGGGTAAATGAATAACAATAAATTAGATATATCAAATACCAAAAAACCTTCTTTGATTTGAACTTGCCCAATCAAAAATTCTTCAATTTCAATTCTAAAATCAAAAGGTGAATAGAATAAATCATACTTTCATAGAATATCTTAATTCAATTAGATGTAATGATCAATAAATTCATCAGTTTAATTCTATATCTAAACATATAAAAATTCTATCAATGATCTAATTTATTTGATAGATATTTAGACTGAAGTTGACGAACAACCAGTACCAATAATAATGTTTATTAGTGCCAAATATAAATGGGGCGTGGCCAAGTGGTAAGGCAACGGGTTTTGGTCCCGGTATTCGGAGGTTCGAATCCTTCCGTCCCAGAGCATATCTGTCTACATACTCAACATAGTATCATATTATCACAGATTTACTCCATATAAATCTATATATGGCATATAATATAATAGATGATTCTGATGATATCAGAATAAAGCAGAATAAATGTTACTTTTTTGAACAATCTTCTGTTTATGTTTAAAAGGATAATATAAAAAAAATTTAATTCTTTTTTTTTTAATGAGTCTTCTTTGAATCATATATTTTTCACAAATTGAATCGAGTTCAAACAACACACAGATGAAATAGAATCCACTTGTGATCTATCTCTGAAATTGATGATTTTTTATAAGTTCTTAGTACTCGAAGAAGTGTGCAATTTTTGAATTTATCTTATCACTATCAAGTTATTTCAAGATGCAGATTCAAAAAGAACTTATTTGAATTTTAGTTGTGTTCTTTTGATATTTAATTCTTAAATATATTATTTAGTTTATTTTCAGTTTATTATATATATATTAATATATAAGATTATATAGGTGTATATATATTTGTAAAAATTTTAATAGATATAAAGATATATATCTGGGGTAAATTTTTATTTTTTCTGCGACTTCGTCAGAAACTCTATTTAATATCGAAATAAAAGTCAAATATAGATTACTAGGTACCGACCAAACAATGACTATTCATGATTTCATAATGGAATTAATTTAATACTGGTTCCAAACTAAAGGAATGTTATGGTAAAACTTCGTTTAAAACGATGTGGTAGAAAGCAACGTGCGACTTGAAGGACATGATCCGCTGTGGATTCTTACACCCACCATTTTGATATTCTATAGGACTGAAAGTGCTTTTGGCTCGACATCATTTGTCCTGTTTCACTAGAACTTTCTTTTTTTTTGAGGGAGGGGGTGGAAACTGTATCGTACAAGATGGAGCTCGAGCAGAACGTATTGATTCATTTAGTGGAGGCAAGAATCTAGGGTTAGTATCACTTAATAAATAGGGACAGCTTTGTTAAATAGAAATCTATTTTCGACATAGAAATCGAAAGGATCCAATTCAAGCAAGTCTTAAATTCAAAAGTCAAATTTGTTGGAATTTTGAAAATTCTTTTCAAAAGTGTATTACACAGGAATCAACCATTAGTATGATTTGTTGATAGAGAGAAATCACAAAAAAGGGTATGTTGCTGCCAATTTTTGATGGAAACGATTAAAGATCGCCGAAGTAATGTCTAAACCCAATGATTCAAGGGAAAGAAAGAGAAAGGATCTTAGAACAAGGAAATACCGTTTTAAATTGTCTCAACAACAAGAACTAGATGAAAATAAAGAATCAAAAGAAAAATGGATTTGAAAGGATACAGACAAAAAAAAAGGGGGGATTATAGACCACTCAATAACCGAAATGCTTATAAAAGTTTCCTTTGGGGTTATCCAACTTGAGTTATGAGCGCGCAAATTACAAATACGAAAAATTTTTTGGTTGGGGAAAGAATAATAAACAAGTTTTTAAATCATATGATAAAGAAAGAGAATTCTTGGTATAATTGATTTGATGAGTTTAGAGATATATTTAACATTAGAATTCTATACATAAGAAGAACTTTACTTTTCTTGAGCCGTACGAGGAGAAAACTTCTTATACGTTTCTCCGGGGGGGTTATTTACATCTATCCCAATGAGCCATTTATCGAATCGTTGCAATTGATGTTCGATCTCGAAGAGAAGGAAAAGCTTTCTGGAAAGTGGGTTTTTATGATCCGGTAAAGAATCAAACCTATTTAAATATTCCTATTATTCTATATTTCCTTGAAAAAGGCGCTCAACCGACAGGAACTGTTCATGATATTTCAAAGAAGGCGGGTGTTTTTATGAACCTTCGCCTTAATCATCAATCAAAATTCAATTAATGAGGGTGTGGATAATTTTTCTAGAGTTTTGCATAATCTTTTATTTTCCTTTTTTTATCCAGTAGAGAGTTTTCGATTTATATCTTATTTCATTTATTATTGCTACTACATAATGCCGTCTTTTATAACGAAAAAAGGTCTATTGTCATGTCAATGGGCTGGAATTCTATATCTTTTCTTTTTTATTTCTATTGATTGATATTAATTGAATAAACTTGGGATTTTTTTATTTCATTTGTTTAATTTATTTGTCCGTCTACACCCTTTATGTCTATATGTCGCTTCGATATGTAGTGCCAACTCAACAGAAATCCTTATTTTTTTTTTATTTAAAAAAAAAATTTTCAATTTATTTTTTGTTTTTTATTCTTTTATATAAATTCACATTTATATTGACAACAGTGTATCAGATAAATATAATCTGGGCATAGATAAATGAATCTATTTATCTCCGTCCTATCGATTTTAGTTCATTGGATGCACGAAGTCTTTTTTTAATAAAATACTAAATATTATTAGTAAAATAGAATAATGTATAACATTAAAGACAAGAATTAGTCTACAAAAATTTTCATTTATTTTTTGATCTTCAATTTTTTTTTACCTTTTTGAAATGCTTTGATTTGATTGCGCCGTATAATTTTATATCTTTATTTATTAGGATTCCGATTGTATCTATACACTCTAATTCTTTTAGTTCGGGTTGCTAACTCAACGGTAGAGTACTCGGCTTTTAAGTGCGGCTAGCATCTTTTACACATTTGTATGAAGCAAGGGATTCATCTATACCATCGGTAGAGTTTGTAAGACCGCGACTGATCCTGAAAGGAATGACTGGAAAAAGCAGCATGTCGTATCAATAGAGAATTTGAAAAATTTTTCATTCTTACTATTATAGGGATAAGGCTAAAATCTTGTTTAAATTGTTTTAATTTTTGGCTTGGAATTAAATTCATTTAACAAACAAATCAATTAAAACTAAAGTTGGGTCGAGTAACTAAATGGATAGAACCTAACTATAGGTTCTAATTATAGGAAAAGAAAAAGGAACGAGCTCTTGTTCTTCATTTTTGAATGATTACCCGATCTAATTAGGCGTTAAAACTATATTAGTGCTTGGTTCGGAAAAAGCTTTTCCCATGGGCTTATTATCGATTTTTTATGAATCCTAGCTATTAGCTATCTCCATTATATAGTGGAGATAAATGTGTATGAAGAAGGCAGTATGCTGATAAATAATTTTTTTTTTCAAAATCAAAAGAGCGATCGGATTGCAAAAATAAAGGATTTCTAACCGTCTTGTTATTAGAGAATGAACATAAACCAATTGGGTGAAAAAAGAGAGGATAGAGAGTCCGTTGATACGTCGTACCTTTATTCCGAGGTATCCTTTTTTTTAGATAATACCTTGTTTTAACGCTATCGTACTACAAGTATCATTTGATACCCAATCCATCCCATCCTATATTTTCCTATTTTCGGTTCAAATCGAATTTCAAATGAAGGAATATCAAGAATATTTAGAGCCAGATAGGTTTAGGAAATATGACCTCCTATACCCACTTATCTTTCGGGAGTATATTTATGCATTTGGTCGTGATAAGGGTTTCAATTTAAATAGATTGAATTTGTGGGAAAATGTGGTTTATGACACTCAATATAGTTTACTGATTGTAAAACGTTTGATTACTCGAATGTATCAAGAGAATGATTTGATTATTTCCGATAAGGATTCTAACCAAAATCCAGTTTTTGGGTTCAATAAGAATTTGTACTCTCAAATGATATCAGAGGGATTTGCAGTCATTGTGGAAATGCCATGTTCCCTACGACTAGTATCTTCCTTAACGGGCAGAGAAATTGTAAAGTATTATAATTTACGATCAATTCATTCAATATTTCCTTTTTTAGAGGACAAATTACCACATTTAAATTATGTATCAGATGTACTAATACCCTATCCGATTCATCTGGAAATCTTAGTTCAAACTCTCCGCTATTGGGTAAAAGAGGCCTCTTCCTTGCATTTATTAGGACTTTTTCTTCACGACTATTATAATTGGAATAGTCTGATTATTCCATATAAATCAATTTATGTTTTTTCAAAAAGTAATCCAAGATTTTTCTTGTTCCTGTATAATTCTCATGTTTGTGAATACGAATCTGTCTTACTTTTTCTCCGCAACGAATCTTCTCATTTACGATTAACATCTTTTGTTGTCTTTTTTGAACGAATATTTTTCTATGGAAAAATAAAGTATTCTGTAAAAGAAGTCTTTGCTAATGATTTTCCGACTGGCCTATGGTTCCTCCAGGATCTTTTTATGCATTATGGTAGATATCAAGGAAAATCAATTCTGGCTTCAAAGGATACGC